TCCTCCGATCGAGATATCCCCCGTTTCGCCCAAGAAAGATAAATTGAATCATCAAAAATTTGGAGCGTGAAGTGCAATTAGATCCATTTTTGAGGGGATTCATATTACTATTATCAATTAGAATAATTTATGGTTGGCTTGGTTGGACTAAAAAAATGAAGTATCCAGGCTCCGTTTAGAAAAAACCCAATTGGATTGGTAAGATATCTATGATTGCTATTCATATTTTTTCTTTGTAAAGAGATCCTAATTGTCAAGCAAAGTTATCTCAACTCTAATAAATACTTGTATAAAATGAATTGAAAAAAAAAAAAAAAGAAATACAAAAAGAAATGGTAATGGGAGCATTTGTCCTATATGTACAAATCCAAATCGGGCGGATCTTTACCCGGAGTAGAGCATAAACCTAAAAAGATGAAACAGACCCATTCAGGAACAAGAAAATACCATCGCGGTTTGAATTAAATCTCGATGAAAGAATACATCAATGAGAAGTTAATTCGATAAGTTTAATGACCCTTTCTTATAACTTCTAATTTTATAATGGAAAATCGAAAATATAAAAAAGGAGTCAAAACTCGTCTTTATTGAAAAATCGAAGAAAAGCCCTTTCGTTAGAAGTAAGAAAGAACCTTTCTAGAAAAAAAGAAAGAGGGCTGGAATCTATACATTGATTCACAATTTTTTTGAACCGTATGCATCAAAAGACGCATGTACGGTTCCTAAGGGATACAATTTTACCCTAATCAACCGACTTTATCGAGAAAGATTACTTTTTTTAAGCCAAGGGATTACTAGCGAGCTTTCGAATCAACTTATTGGTCTTCTGGTATTTCTCAGTATGGAGGATGATGCCAAAGAGATGCATTTGTTTATAAACTCTCCTGGGGGCTGGGTAATACCTGGGATTGCCCTTTATGATACTATGCAAATTGTGCTACCAGAGATCCATACAGTATGCGTAGGATTAGCCGCTTCAATGGCATCTTTTATCCTGGTCGGAGGAGAAATTACCAAACGTATAGCATTCCCTCACGCTTGGCGCCAATGAGGTTTTTATTTGAGAGAAAAAAGAAGACTATGCCTTCGCCATATGAATACTAAGTAATAATAGCATGGCACTTCGAATTCGATATGAGAAATTTTTGTATTGTTTTTTTTTTCAAAACATTAGATTCTGTATCGAGAGAGTAGTATGAGATAAGGGGTATTTCCGATTTTCTCTTATCTATCGGGAGTTCAGTTCAGCGTCACAAACTTTTTTGTTTTCATGCCGGAGAGTTCTTAACAATATTTATGTTATGAAAGAGTACGAAAAAAAAAAAAAAGATTTTTTCCTTATTTGATCGGATTAAAAAGAAACTTTGGGATTGCTGAATCACAGACAAAAAAAGAAAAAAGAAACATATAAAGCAACGGAGCCATCATAGTATTTTTTAACTCCTCCGAAAGGAAGGATGGCAATTTGATTATTTACCCATCTGATCTGAGTCTGATAGATTCTATTTTTTTCTTTCTTCAATAGAAAGGAGGGGGGTCAATTTTCTTGTAGAGCCGTATGCACAAAAGATGCCTGTACGGTTGTTCAATTCTATCTTTTTTCTATTCTTTATCTTTCTTTTCTCTTTGCTTTATCATGCGAGATAGGGGAAGCTTTTATTTTGTTATATCATCAGGGTAATGATGCATCAACCTGCTAGTGGTTTTTATATGGCACAAGTAGGCGAATTTGTCCTGGAAGCGGAAGAACTGCTGAAACTGCGTGAAACCCTCACAAGGGTTTATGCACAAAGAACGGGCAACCCCTTATGGGTTGTATCCGAAGATCTGGAAAGAGATATTTTTATGTCAGCAACAGAAGCCCAAGCTTATGGAATTGTTGATCTTGTAGCAGTTCAATGAAAATAACATGGATTTCGCGCAAATCTGTGATTTGAGATTTTATCTTCGAATTTAATATTCTATTAAATATAAGTAATTCATCATCATTCGGTTAGGATCAATCTAAACCAACCCATCATATTATGTATACGATTCAACATGCCAACTATTAAACAACTTATTAGAAATACAAGACAGCCAATCAGAAATGTCACGAAATCCCCCGCTCTTCGGGGGTGCCCTCAGCGTCGAGGAACATGTACTAGGGTGTATGTGCGACTCGTTTAGATCATGAGCTGGCACAAAAGCAAGAAAACTACTTTTACAGTATCAACGATCAGTACCGGTGAATGGGATAGGATGGAAAAAGGAACTCCATTCATTATTAAAAAAAAACTCTATCATATCCCTCTATTGTGTATTAAGTTTATGGTTTCCGTTGGTGTAAATCCAATCACCTGAATTTAAGATGATAAGAAATTCTCCATTGGTAACAAATGGTTATCCATTAAGCGGAGGAAATCTTATTTTAAAAGCATAAAACATAAATATTAGGTAGGCTCCCAATCTGGCAAGAACGGACTAAGAGGGTCAGCTACCCAGCAAACTTTCATAATTA